TTCTTCATGTGACCAAAAAATGCATTTTGGTTAGAAGTATTAGGAGAAAGAATCAAATGATTCTGTTGATACATTCGAGTAATTAAACGTTTCACAATTAGTAAACTATATTTTTTGTCGACTGCATTTTCCAACAAAAGAGATTTATTTAAACCATGATTATATGCAAATGCATAAATATATTCCTGAAAGATAAGTGGATAGAAAAAGTTGTGTTGCCAAAACCTATCTAGTTCTATATATTTTTGGAATTCTTCCATTTAAAATTAAACCGAAAATACAAATATTAAAATAGAGGGTTTCTTGGGTTATCAAATGATACATAGTGCGATACAGTCAAAACAAGGTATTTTTTTGAAATAATAGATACCTCGGAGACAGGTAAATTCATCAATGGACTCCCTATTTTTTTCCATCTAATTGGTTTTTTGTTATAGGATAACAAAAGAAGATGATTAGAAATCCTTTATTTTTTCAACCCAATCGCTCTTTTGATTTTGGAAAAAGTATCTTTATCAATATACTGTTTCTTCTACACATTCATCTCCATCTCCATATAGAGAATGGCTAATTTAATAGTTAGGATTCACTAAAAAATAAAAAATCCACTCGTGGAAGAAGACTTTCCCGCATCCGGCACTAATTTGTTTTTAACGTCTAATTAGATCGGGTAATCATTCCAATTACGAAGATAAGCTCGTTGCTCTTTCTTTCCCTAGAATTTGAACCATTAGGGCTCGATCCATTTATTCAATTGACCCCGACTTTGAATTCATATCGGTACCCTCCAAGAATTCAAATAAAGTTTTGTACCGATTTGGTAAGAATGAAATATTCTACGAATTCTCTATTGATACGACATGCTCTTTTTTCCATTCATTTCCTTTCAGGATCAGTCGTGGTCTTATAAACTCTACCGATGATATAGACGAATCCCTTGCTTCATCCGAATATGTAAAAGATCCTAGCCGCACTTAAAAGCCGAATACTCTACCGTTGAGTTAGCAACCCCCAAAATAGATATGTTATGTAGATACAATCGGGATCCAAATAAAAAAAAAAGGAAAAAAAAGGATTGTAATCAAAACGCTGAATTAGCATAAAATCAAAACAAAGTTTTATAATTGATTCTGAACATAAAAACAAACGGATCAGATGACAATACACGAAATTTTTAGATAAAATAAAAAACATTTTTAGACCAAATATTATCCATTTTTTGTTTTGATTTTGTATCGCAACAAATTCAATGAATCCTTGAATTCTATTCTATCAATCAAGATTCTTTCCTTTTAAAATGTTAAAATGAAAAGTAAAAAAAAAACCTATGTGTTGGGCAGAAGACAGAAAAAACCATTTCATTTTTTATTCATTTTTACTTCCCGATTAAATTATATTTGTTCAATACACTCTTGTCAATATGAATAATAAAATTACAAGGTAGAATGAAATAAAAATGAAATTATAATATTAAATAATATGAAATTTTTAAGTATTTTTTAAGTTAAGTATAGGAAAAAAAATTGTGTTGGATTGGCACTACAAAAAAAATCTACATGAATAGAAAAGGAAGAATGAAAAAAGCTATACCCAACTACAACCTCATTCTCTTTCTTTTTTTATTTCATTAATTGAACTTCGTTTGATTAAGTCGAAATTCTTTCAAAACTCCTGCCCTCCTTAAAATATCATAAACGGTTTCTGTAGGTTGAGCTCCTTTTTCAAGAAAATATAGAATAGCAGGAACATTTAAATAAGTTTGATTCTTTATTGGATCATAAAAACCCACTTTCCGCAGATCTCTTCCCTCTCTTCGGGACCGAACATCAATTGCAACGATTCGATAGACGGCTCATTGGGATAGATTAGATCAATAAGAACCCCCCCTAGAAACGTATAGGAAGTTTTCTCCTCGTACGGCTCGAGAAAAATGATTCAAAGTTATGTATATAGAAATTCGAATGGCAATTTGAATAAGTCCCTAAAATCATCAAATGACTTAGACTAAGAATTCAGTCCTTTTCTTCTTTCCTCTAAAAAAAATCATTTGTATACTCATAACTCAAGTTGAATAACTCTTAAATAGTCCAAAAGAAAATCCTTTTGCATTTCGTTTATTGAGCAGTCTCAAATACCCTTTGATTTCAAATTTAATATGTCTCATTTCGAATCGATTTGAATTCTGCATTCGGACCCAAATCCAATTGGTGTGACAATTAAAATACAAAGGGTGTTTCCTTGTTCCGAAATCCTTTATCTTTGTTTTGAATCATTGGGTTTAGACATTACTTCGTTGATTTTGAATCCTTTCAAAAACAAAAACGGCAGCAACATACCTTTTTTGTTATTTCTTTCTATCAATATTTCTTTCTATCAAAGAATAGAATCATACTAGTGGCGGATTCCCACACGATATATAATTTTTTTATCGAAAAGGTTTTTTTATCAATTCCAACAAAATTTCCTTTGGGATTTGAAACTTGATTGATTTGGATCCTTTCGATTTCTCTGTCAAAGATATACTTACGAAGTTGTTCCAACTTATTGATTAACACTAACCCTAGACCCTTCGCCCTTGAGAAATGAATCAATACTTTCTACTCGAGCTCCATCATGTACTATTTCCATTACACCCCAACAATAAATGTTGGGTTCGAGTGGAACAAAGGATGTCGAGTCAAGAGCATTCTTTATTATAGAATGATGGATATAAAAATCCACAACGGATTATGTCCTTCAAGTCGCACGTTGCTTTTTACCACATCGTTTCAAACGAAGTTTTACCATAACATTCCTCGAATTTGGAACCGCTATGCGGTTGATTCAATTATGGAATCATGAATAGTCATTGGTTCAGTCAAGACAGTCGGTACATCGATATCGAATCTATCTTAAGTTATTATTAGTTATTTTTTTTTTTGAATAATTTAATCTAATTTTATATTTTTATATATTAAATTATTTATTCTATATTATTATATTATTATTTAATTTGAATATTTAAATATTTAATTAGAAATTATATATTTTTTTTTATTTCTATTTTATATATTCAAATTATATTAATATTCTATAAGTATAGTATAAATATAGAATATATTTCGAATTATTATTTCAATTTCGATTTAAAATGCAAAAAATTCCAATTTTTTTACAAACAATTACAATAAAGACGACTACAATAAAGACGACATTTGATCATTCCTAAGAAAGAGAAATCCATGTTTCTTTTTGAACTCAATCATTAATTTAATAAATTATTAATTTTAAACACTAAGAAATGAAATAAATAATAGATTGGAAAAATCCAATCTATATTCTATATGAATATGAGAAGATGGATATATGAGATTTTTTTGATTTTGAATTCAAATATGTAATCTATAACCCTATCTTGCCTAAATCTCCAACAGATTTAGTTGTATCTACGTGTCATAAGATTTCTTTTGGTTAGACCGAAAGAATCAAATTCTATCCAATATTACACTTTAGAAACAATCTAAATTATTTACTAGTAAATATTTACTATTTTAAAATAGAATATTTACTATAAATACATATGCACTGGGACGGAAGGATTCGAACCTCCGAATAGCGGGACCAAAACCCGATGCCTTACCACTTGGCCACGCCCCACTTTTATTTCTATTCGACACTAATAAACACTAATATTGTTATCGATTGTTCGTCAATTCCAGCCAAAATATCTAAAGAATCCATTAGACTCTGTTGTTAGTATTTTGACACACGAAGATATCGAATTCAACTTAATTTATTGATCATTACATATAATTCCATTAAGATATTGGATGAAAGTAGAATTTCTTCTATTCTCCTTTGCGATTTGAGAATGGAAGGTTTTTTGGTTGAGTAAGTAAGTTCAGAAAAAAAAAAAGAAGGATTTTGGGTCTATCTTTTTTTATTTTTTTTTCATTTTTCACTTCTATCAATAACTCAATCAAAATGCAATTATCTAAAAAACAAAATTTCTGTTATGCTAAATATCTTTAGTTTGATCTGTCTTAATTCTGCCCTTTATTCGAGTAGTTTTTTCTTAGCCAAATTACCTGAGGCCTACGCTTTTTTGAGTCCAATCGTAGATTTTATGCCAGTCATACCTCTACTCTTTTTTCTCTTAGCCTTTGTTTGGCAAGCTGCTGTAAGTTTTCGATAAGATCTTTCATCTTGTACTAGAAAAATAAATGATTTTTTTGAGAAAAACGATTCTAATAATTGATAAGATCAGACAAGTCTTCCAGTATGAACCCTTGATTCAAACATTCAAATTCTTGAATAGCCACAATCCGGATCACCTTGTTTTTGTTTTCCCATTCTAACTATCTAACTATTTTTTTCTGTGAATGAAAAACCTTATCTTATTATGATCCGCCAAAATATCAAAAAGTGGGTATAAAAAAATTATAAAAAATTATTGAATATGAATAGATAAGATAATAAAAAATTTTATATATTTTTATAACAATTACAAAAAATTCATTTCGATTTCTAAAAACTATTTCAGTTTTCGTTATAAAAAAAAAAAAAAAATAGGATAGATATTAGGATATTAGGATATATGGTATAAAAATAGAGAATCTATTCTCTTTTTTCAAAAAAAAAAAAAATGATCTTGGAGATTGTGTAATGCTTACTCTCAAACTCTTTGTTTACACAGTAGTGATATTCTTTGTTTCTCTATTCATTTTCGGATTCCTATCTAATGATCCAGGGCGTAATCCTGGACGCGACGAATAAAAAAGGGGTTCTTTGCTTGATTTTCCATCTATTTTGTTTTCTAATTATCTAATTTCTAATTAGAAAATTAGATATATAATTATTTCCTATTTGTTATTTTAAATTCTATTTTATTTTGATATAATAATATATCTTATTTTGAAAAAATCAAAAGAATTTAAAAAATTCGAAAGAGAAATCAATATAGTAAGTCATCAACAGAAGCGGAAAGAGAGGGATTCGAACCCTCGGTACGAACGAGTCGT